ACTCCGAATCATTCTCTTGAAGCTCATCCTCTTTATGATAAATGATCCATTTTCCCCGAAATGACCCAGTCCAATAGGGAAATCCCAATTCAGTGGGCCTTTCGATACAATCAAATAGATTGCCACAAGGGCGCCATATTCTAGGAGCCCAAACTATGTGATTGAATAAATCCTCCTCTATTTGTTGCGGATCGAGGGCCCCTTCCCCTTCTTCAAACTCCGATTCGTATTTTTCATATAGAAATCTCTGATCAACGATAGAACAAGATCCATTTTGCATCATATCTAACTGATTCCTTGGTTCGGACCGAAGAAGTAATGTCACTCGATTATTATCAAACTGACTGCAATCTTTTTCTGTCCGTGAGGATCCCGCCAGAGCCAGAGCGCCTTCTACTTCTAATAGTAATAATAGTAATAGGCCATGAACTAGATCAGAATCATTCTCAACGAATCCATAAGAAGTGATCCAATTTTTTTCATCGTGTCTGGATGAAGACCAAAGATCTTGAGCGACCGATCCGGCAGAACAACTCAAAAGATAAAGAAGTATCGTTAATTTCTTCATGCTCGTTCCAAGTTCGAAGTACCATTTGTACAAATAAGAATCCCCTCCCTTACATGATTTCTTCTTCATATAGATAGATATAGGATCTATGGGGCAATTACTTAGAAGTACATTTTGTGCAACAGCCCTTCCTATCTGATAGAAAAGGATCCCATGATCCTGAACCGATCTTATCTGGGATCGAAAATCCCAAGTTTTTCTATGAAGAGCTGATCTAATTGTATTAGTTTCTATAATGGATTTCTTCTGTGTAATACTAATTGATAGGGCCTCATTGATAAGTGCTACAAGATCTCGCGCATTGGAACCCATGGTTATGGACCCGAATCCGTTAGTATGGAACATCTTCTTTTCCAAGTGAAATCCCCTAGTATATGAAAGAATGAAAAAGTGCTTTCGTTGTTGTGGAAGAAGAAGCCTTCGTATCTTAATGCATGTATTTAATTTATTCGGAGCTATTAGAGCGGGATCCACTTTTTGGGGAATATGAGTCGAAGCAATAACAAGAATCTTTCCAGTGGAACATCTTTCACAATCCCTGGAGAGATAGTTCTCTAATAGACCGAGGGATAAGTAATTCGACTCATTCACATGCAGATCATGAATGTTTGGAATCCATATTATGCAAGGAGACATTGCTTTTGCTAATTCGAATTGAAGGGTGATATCAAATCGGTCTATTTTCGGCGTCATATACATAGTTAGCACATTCGTCATAGTTAGCAGCTCCGTATCAATATCAAGGTCATCATCACTATCATCAATATCGTCACTATCATCAATATCGATATCATCAATAAGAGAACCTTTAGGCTTGTCATTCAGGAACTTGTTCGGAAATACCGTAATGAAAGGAACATAGGAGTTTGTCGCTAGGTATTTGACCAAACAGGATCGTCCAGTTCCTATAGAACCTATCACTAAAATACCTCTAGAAGGGGATAGGGCTAAGCGGAGCGAAAAGGGTTTTCCATGAGGAGATGGGGAATGAAAACTATTAGCCCCACACGAGGTTTGTGAATAAGTGATTGTCTGATAATGAGCAAGGAATATCCGTCTTTCTGCTAAACAGGATCTATTGAACTCATAATTCATTAGATCCTTTTGATGAATGTCAACTAAGTATCGTAAGGAAATTGATCCCGGTTGTTCAATCATTTGATAACCAGAGTCATTCTTTGATAAATGATCACTATGAGTCAGACTCAATAGAATTTGATCAATCCTTTTTTCTGTCGTTAAGGTGGAGAACTGAACCAAGAATTCTCTTTCTTCATCATCAATCGAATCACTGTTCGCGACCCAGAATTCTACTTTCTCATCAATCCAATCACCGTTCACGTTTTTTCTTTTTCTTATCAATGAATAGATCTCTTTACTTGTACGACTTAGATGTCTCGTATTTCTCGAAAAAATGATTCGATTGATGGGATTTGGTATGATACTTACAAGATCGATGAGATTGATCTTCCAATATTTCTTCTTAGAACGTATTGATTTGACCCCATAAGCGGGACCACCACCCAATAGCATGTTGCCACCAGAAGCAGAACCCCGTATTTCTTCCAGAGAATCTCCTAATTGTTCCAGAATAACTAGAAAGAGATTCTTTAACCAGAAAGAATTCAGTTCAGATGTAGGATACCTATCCAGAAGTTTTCGAAATTCCATCATGTATGATGGAATCATCAAAGATTTGATCTTTTCTAACTCTGTCTGTAACTCACTAGAGGCTCGGGAAACAAAGAGAAGATGTATACGAACGAGATATCCAGCAACAAGAAGAAGGAAAAAGATTGAATAGAGGAACTCCCGAGCATTTGTTGATCTCAGATGTGCCCATATCAATGGAACGGGTGACTCATTATTTCGATGAATCATTTCTTCGGCCAGAAGAAGATTCTGTAAACATTGACTCGAAATCTCACTTAT